TATTTAATTTCTTCTCCTATACAAAAACTAGCAAGACCCACTCCATTGGTAATTCCATCGATGATACTCTTATCGAAAAATTCCATGAGTTCGGTTAATCCTCTTATACCGAAGGTAAAGACCCTAGTATAGAAAATATCTATATAACCACGATTATATGACCAACTGTATATCTTTTTTTTTACTGAATCAAAAAAGTCCTTTTTCAGACTCCCTTTTACAAAGAAATTTATTAAATTCAAATTCTGAAAAAAAGAATAAGCGGATCCATAGAAGATATATGCTATAAATAAACCGAAAATAGCTAGACTTACAGAAGAAATTGCGTTAGTGATAAATTCATATGAATTTATAGAAGAATTAGAACTTTCCTGGATAAAGTTTATTGAGGGAGTTAACCACTTTGATAATAAGGTTAACTCCACTATTCTATTATCCATTGCTCCATTATCAAAAGAGATTCCTATCCCTCCAATGAACAAAGTAAAAATAAATAATATAAGAAGAGGAAATAGCATAGTATTTCCCGTTTCATGCGGATAGGCAAAAGTTTTTTTAGCCCCAAAGGAAGTACTAAAGGATCCTATCCTATTTCTTGTATTACCAGGATTTTGGAATATATTTTGTGAAAAAAAAGAAACTCCACTCTTCGTTGTTGATAAAATGAAATCCCTATTCACTCCTTTGGGTAGCCTTTTTCCCCATAAGGATAGTGAATACAAGGAACTCTCTTTAGTGCTACTGTAACTTTGAAAATGAACACGTAAATACCCATCAAACGTAAGTAAATATATCCGAAACATATAAAAGGCAGTTAATCCTGCAGTAAAGGAGGCTATTATTCCAAAAAAAGGCGAATACAACCAACTATTACTAAGGATTTCATCTTTGGACCAGAAGCAAGCAAGAGGTGGAATACCACAAAGAGAAAGCGTACCCCATAAAAAAGTAGTTCTTGTAATTGGAATGTATTTTCTTAAACCGCCCATAAGAACCATATTCTGACTTTTATCTGGTGAATATCCAACAAGAGGTTCCATTGAATGAATAATGGATCCGGATCCCAAGAACAATAAAGCTTTTGAATAAGCATGAGTGATCAAATGGAATAAAGCAGCTTGATAAGAACCTATACCTAGAGCTAACATCATATAACCCAATTGAGACATTGTAGAATAGGCTAAACTTCTTTTAATATCTCTTTGAGAAAGGGCTAAAGTAGCCCCTAAGAAGAGTGTTATTGTACCTATTAAAGAAATGAAACTCATTATGAAAGGTAAAGATATGAAAAGAGGAAGAAGTCGGGCTAGAAGAAAAATCCCCGCAGCAACCATGGTTGCTGCGTGTATAAGAGCCGAAATGGGAGTGGGTCCTTCCATAGCATCGGGTAACCATACGTGAAGAGGGAATTGCGCGGATTTCGCAACTGCACCAAGAAATAATAAAAAAGCACACAAAGTAGTAAGTAAAGAATGAATCCCATTATTAGGAATCCAGTTATTAGCTATTTTGAATAAATCCCGAAACTCTACACTACCGGTTATCCAAAAAAAACCTAAAATGCCTAATAATAGACCAAAATCCCCTACACGATTAGTTACAAAAGCTTTTTGACAAGCAGTCGCTGCGATTGGTCGTGTAAACCAAAAGCCTATCAATAAATAGGAACACATTCCCACAAGTTCCCAAAAAAAATAAATTTGTATCAAATTGGAACTAGTAACCAATCCCAACATGGAAGTATTGAAAAAACTGATATAAATAAAAAATCTCAAATATCCTTCATCGTGGGACATATAACCGTCGCTATAAACAAGAACCAAGATTCCTACAGTAGTAATTAGTACTAACATAATAGAAGTAAGCGGGTCAATTAAGTATCCAAATTCTAAGGAAAAATCATTATTGACGGTCCAAGACCATAGATATTGATAGATAGAACTTCCATTTATTTGTTGAATAGAAAGTTGAACTGAGAATACCATAGCTATACTTAAAAATAAAACACTAGGAAAAGCCCATATGCGACGAAGATTTTTTGTTGCTGTCGGAATAAAAAAAAGTCCAAACCCCATTGACATAATAACTGGAAGTGGAAGAAGAGGGATTACCCATGCATATTGATATGTATGTTCCATAAGAAAAGAAATTGCAATTTGTACTTAAAATTTTCCATAAAATAAAAGTGTTTCCGATTCACCAAACCAATTCTTATCTATTTCTGAAGTAATAAATAAAAATAAAAAAAAATACTTAAATTCTTAATTTAAAAAAATTTCTCTCCTTGAAATAATCAAAAATTAAGAATCGGTTTAGTTGGTTAAATTCAAAAAGTTAATCAAATAACTTCGTTACTTAATTATTACCTAAATGAGGATATTTATGAAAATACAAAAAATTATTCAATCATTTGACTTTCTATTCCTATTCATTTTGCTATTTCTTTAAAACAAAAAAACAAAGATGCGGCTCTTGCTTATAGGAAATTATCCAATATTCCTTACTTCATATAGAACTGAAATCCTAATGACTTTAATTATATAAGTTTTAGAATGGGTTGTTTAAGAGACTCAGTATTTTTTTGTTTTGAGTGGAATTCCATTATGGAATTCCATTCTGAACTTAATTAACTATTAGAATTTTCCATTCTTTTTATCCCCCCATCTTATATGGGGGATAAGACCCCGTACCGTATATCTATATCTATATATGAAGTATACTTGATATATAAATATATTTAAAAGGAAAACCTTTCTATATATTCTATATTATTAAAACAAAGTCTAAAATATATAAGAAAATATGCTAAAAAATTTTTGTCTTATCCGTATTAGACAAAATAAAGTAAAAAAAATTCTTAATTAAAGAAGAAAGAAGAATTGATTTGCGACAATAGATAAGAAAGAAGGATTGATTTGCGATAATAGATGTCTTTCACATACAACTAGAAAAAAAAATAATTTCCTTTTTGAATGGCAGTTCCAAAAAAACGTACTTCAAGGTCAAAAAAGCGTATTCGTAAAAATCTTTGGAAGAAAAAGACTTATTTTTCCATAGTACAATCTTATTGTTTAGCAAAATCAAGATCATTTTCCAGCGGCAACGAGCATCCAAAACCAAAGGGTTTTTCTGCGCAACAAACAAATAATAAGGTTTTGGAATAATCTTAAATCTGAATTGACCTAAAAAAAAAATGGAATTAATTAATGAATCGACTTTTATGCATCGAGTTAGTTGTACAATATTCTTAGAACAAACCACCCCTCTTATATCCGATATTTGGTATACTTTATGCTAAGTATTCTTTTCCTATCAATGAACTTTTGATAATAGAATCCTCATCTAAAATATGAGGATTCTATTATCAAAAGTAGAGTATTCTTGCAATAGGACTTACAACTTCCACCTACTCTTATCCAAAATCTACAAGTAAATTGGTTTAAGGTTGGTCAATTTTATTCATAAGAGTAAAAAAACTCTCATTCTAGATATTTTGCGAAAACAAAAAAGGGTTTCTATTTAATGCTGAAATTCAAAAGGATAAATTCAAATGGATAATATAGAAAATAGAAAAGGCTTTTAGATTTTGTCCATTGCATTGAAAGAATTTTCAAAATCGAAATGAAAAACGAATTAGAAAAAAGCAGTTCCAACTCTTTCAAGCATTGTTTCTATTAGGCAAAGCTACAATTTTTTATAAAAAAAAATTAAGATTCTAATGTTCCTAAATTTTATGGACTTTCCCAATCTCGACGATTCGCAAGAAAATCACTATTATTCTTTTAAGTTACCTATTATTTGAAGTTAGCCGCCATGGTGAAATTGGTAGACACGCTGCTCTTAGGAAGCAGTGCTCAAGCATCTCGGTTCGAATCCGAGTGGCGGCATTCTCGAAAAAGAATACAATAGATTAGAAAATGGATTCAATTCGAAATTTACAATTTTGTAATGGGACCTTCTCCTTATGCTATTTGCAACTTTAGAACATATACTAACTCATATCTCTTTCTCAACCATTTCAATTGTGATTACGATTCATTTGATAACCTTATTAGTTCGTGAACTTGGGGGATTACGTGATTCGTCAGAAAAAGGAATGATAGCGACTTTTTTCTCTATAACAGGATTCCTAGTTTCTCGTTGGGCTTCTTCGGGACATTTGCCATTAAGTAATTTATATGAGTCATTGATCTTCCTTTCATGGGCTCTGTATATTCTTCATACGATCCCTAAGATACAGAACTCTAAAAATTATTTAAGCACAATAACTACGCCAAGCACTATTTTAACGCAAGGCTTTGCCACGTCGGGTCTTTTAACTGAAATGCATCAATCCACAATACTAATACCTGCTCTACAATCTCAGTGGTTAATGATGCATGTCAGTATGATGTTACTAAGCTATGCAACTCTTTTGTGCGGATCTTTATTATCCGCCGCTCTTCTAATCATTAGATTTCGAAATAATTTCCATTTTTTTTCTCAAAAAAAAAAAAATGTTTTTAATAAAACCTTTTTCTTTAGTGAGATTTATTATTTCTATGCAAAAAGAAGTGCTTTAAAAAGCACTTCATTTCCAAATTATTACAAATATCAATTAACTGAGCGTTTGGATTCTTGGAGTTATCGTGTCATTAGCCTAGGGTTTACACTTTTAACCATAGGTATTCTTTGTGGAGCAGTATGGGCTAATGAGGCGTGGGGATCTTATTGGAATTGGGATCCTAAAGAAACTTGGGCATTTATTACTTGGACCATATTCGCAATTTATTTACATAGTAGAACAAATCCAAATTGGAAGGGTACTAATTCCGCACTTGTAGCTTCGATAGGATTTCTTATAATTTGGATCTGCTATTTTGGTATCAATCTATTAGGAATAGGTTTACATAGTTATGGTTCGTTTATATTAACACCTAAATGATTACATAAAAAACAAACCTCATTTCATAAAGGTTTTGTCTTTTTGGTTTTATTTGAGAACCCCTTGAATGCCTTCTCAAAGGGTTCTCAAAAATTCGAGATAGATCTAATTAAACTTTTTTACTTTTTTCTTAATTATTAAGTTTTTCTACTATAAGAATATAGAGCGAACTAATAAAAAAAACCTATTTAGGATAATAATTGGATAAGAGAGCCTCTACCCTGTCAACAGATAGGGAGAGAACAAAATCTGGATAAATACCAATTCCTATTACTGGTAAAAAGATACAGATTAAAAGAAAGAGTTCTCGTGGTCCAGAATCCACAAAATTAGCGCTTGGAACGTTAAATAGCTTGTATCCGTAGAACATCTGGCGTAACATAGATAATAAATAAATAGGAGTTAATATCATTCCAATTGCCATCACAAAAGTAATTAGCGTTTTTGGCATTAACAGAAATTTAGGACTAGTAATAAGTCCAAAAAAGACTACTAATTCCGCGACAAAACCGCTCATTCCTGGTAAGGCAAGAGAAGCCATTGAAAAGCTACTAAACATGGTAAAAATTTTTGGCATTGGGATAGCTATCCCCCCCAGTTCTTCGAGATAAACAAGGCGCATTCTATCACAAACCGTTCCTGCCAAGAAAAAAAGTGTAGCACCAATAAATCCATGGGATAATATTTGTAAAATAGCTCCATTGAGTCCAATGTTAGTTATAGACCCAATTCCTATAATTATGAAACCCATGTGAGATACAGAAGAATAAGCTATTCTTTTTTTGAAATTTCGTTGACCAAGAGAAGTTGAAGCTGCATAGATTATTTGCACTGCTCCTATTATTACCAACCAAGGGGAAAATAGATAATGAGCATGAGGTAATAATTCCATGTTGATACGAATCAATCCATATGCTCCCATCTTTAATAGGATTCCCGCTAAAAGCATACATGTACTATAATGCGCTTCCCCATGGGTATCTGGTAACCACGTATGTAGGGGTATAATCGGCAATTTGACAGCATAAGCAATAAGGAAGCCAAAATATAAAAGTATTTCCAAGGTTGCAGGGTATGATTGATTAATTAATCTTTCCAAATCTAATCCTGGTTCGTTGGAACCATATAAGCCCATACCCAGAACTCCGATTAAGAAAAAAATGGAACCGCCTGCAGTATACAAAATAAACTTTGTAGCTGAATACAGACGCCTCTTTCCCCCCCACATGGATAAAAGTAAGTAAACAGGAATTAATTCTAACTCCCACATGATAAAAAAAAGTAAAAGGTCTCGCGAAGAAAATAATCCTATTTGACCACTATACATTGCTAGCATCAGGAAATAGAATAATCGCGAATTCCGGGTAACTGGCCAAGCTGCTAAAGTCGCTAAAGTAGTGATAAATCCTGTCAATAAAATTGATCCTACTGAAAGCCCGTCGATTCCCAATCTCCAGTGGAAATCGAAGACATCTATCCATTTAGAATCTTCTTTTAATTGGATTAAGGGATCCTCCAGTTGGAAATGATAACAGAATGCATAAGTCATTAGAAGGAATTCTAACAAACAAATAGATAGAGTATACCACCTAACAATTTTGTTTCCCCTATGAGGTAAAAAGAAAATGAATGAACCCGCAAATATCGGGAAAACAACAAGTATTGTTAACCAAGGAAAATAACTCATGATAAAGTGATAAAGATAAGATACGTTTTGACCAGAAAAGCCCGTGCTCGATTATTTCGAGCACAGGCTTCTTCGGTAAAGAGGAATCAGATGATTCGAGTGGAGTTTTTTGTAACGTATCAATAAGATAGAGCCATGCTACGAGTTGTTTCAGGCCCTAAATAAACGCGGACACTTAAAAAATCTGTTGGGCAGGCGGATTCACATCTCTTACAACCCACACAATCTTCGGTTCTTGGCGCAGAAGCAATTTGCTTGGCTTTACATCCATCCCAGGGTATCATTTCTAATACATCTGTTGGACAAGCTCGTACACATTGAGTGCATCCTATACATGTATCATAAATTTTTACGGAATGTGACATTGGATCTATAAATTTTTCTTTTCAACATTAAATTTTTCGATCTGGTAAAAAAAAATTAGTACTATATGAGTCATGTGTATTGTAGACACCAGACGAAGCAATGGTTTATCCAAACTTCAACAAAAAATAATAATCTATTTTTTAATTCGTTTGCGAGAAAGCGTGAAAAGAGCCAAGAGACTTGAATTTTGGACTTCAACAATCATGATTATAAAAATTGTACATACGAATTCGAATTAGCTAATAAATTGGCTATTGTCTTTTCAATATAAATTATTGCAATATTCAAATTGCAATATCAATGAATTACAAAAATTCATATTAAATAAAAAAGAATACTCTGTAATAATCTATTCAAAAAATGATATTCTCAAAGAATAATAAGAAATCAATATTATTCTTATTTGTGCGTCTTTGTTTATAGGATTCTATGTCTAATTATTAAAAAGTCTAATTTTTCAAAAAATTAGATTGATTGATACGAGTGGATTTCCTGTTACGATGGATGGAAGAAAGAATGGATAGTCCAATAGCGGCTTCAGCAGCCGCAAGGGCTATAACAAAAATTGCAAAAATATCTCCTTTTAATTGACGACTATCAAATAGATCAGAAAATGTTACGAGATTTAGATTAATTGAATTCAGTATAAGTTCAAGACATATTAGAGCTCTAACCATGTTTCGGCTTGTGATCAATCCATAGATACCAATCGAAAATAAATAGACACTCAAAAAAAGTACCTGCTCAAACATCATTAACTAACTCCTTATCAATCTCGATTCATTTCAATATGAGGACAAGAATTGAACCGATTCAATTAATTAGAATAGAACAATTACACAACAAAAGAAAAAAGAAGGTTTTTGTTGGCAGTAGATGGGTTTTACTAAATTAAAATTGTGATTCTTTAGTTATTTTTTTTAGATTACTCTATATCTAACTTTTTCTTATTGCCGAGCCATAGTAATTGCACCTATTAAAGAAACTAGAAGAATTATGGAAATGAGTTCAAATGGAAGATAAAAATCGGTTGCTAAATGAATCCCAATTTGTTGAACATTATTTATGAGACCTTGTTCTACTATTTGGTTTGATCTTGTAGTCCAAAGAATTCCATACCATGACGTATCTGGGATAGTAGTCATTAGTGAAAAAGGAATGGTTATACAAACGAGTGAAATGAACCCATCTCCAATAGTCCAATAATTCTTATCTTTAGACCATTCTGAGCTATTTACGAACATTACAGCGAATATGATCAAGACATTTATGGCTCCCACATAGATAAGAAGCTGTGCGACAGCTACAAAATAGGAATTCAATAAAAAATAGAATAAGGATACACAAACAAGAACTAATCCCAGCGAAAAAGCGGAATAAATTGGGTTGGTAAGTAATACTACTCCTAGACCCCCTAGTAGAAGAACAAATCCCAAAAATAGCACAAGAATCTCATGTATTGGCCCAGGTAAATCCATTATGGATAAAAATCAATTAATAGTATAAAATTTTTCATGAACTGACTAAAACTAAAAGATTTAAGGAAGGAAAAGAGGACTAAGATATTTTTTGTGTATAAGCTGTTATAGTTAGAAATTATATCACGAAAATCTACTCCGCTCTGATTCCAAATTAGGAATAATTTGCAAAAAGCAGTAGTTATTCATTTTGCAGTAGTTATTCATTTTTCTCTAAAGAATTCCTTTTTATAATTATAACAAAAATTTATAACAAAAAAGAAAAAATTCTAGTCTAGTAATCAGTAATCGTTCTTGAATTAGAAGATTTATCTTCGTCTATTTTACTTTGAGTCGAATTCCTAATTGTTTGAATTGTGTAATCTCCCATTATGGAGATTGGTAATCGACTCAAAGCAATTTGATTGTAATTCAATTCATGACGATCATAAGTAGAAAGTTCATATTCTTCAGTCATTGATAAACAGCTTGTCGGACAGTACTCAACACAATTACCACAAAAAATACAAACTCCGAAATCAATACTATAATTAAGCAATTGTTTCTTTTTAATATGCTTTTCAAATCTCCAATCCACGAGGGGTAGATCTATCGGACATACGCGAACACATACTTCACAAGCAATACATTTATCAAATTCAAAGTGGATTCGCCCGCGGAAACGCTCCGGTGTAATTGATTTTTCGTAAGGGTAGTGAATCGTTATAGGTAAACGATTTGTGTGGGATAGGGTAGTTATGAAACTTTGCCCAATATACCTTGTAGCGCGTATTGTTTGTTGACCATAACTCATGAACCCAGTTACCATAGGGAACATATTCTAAATATCTATGAAAAAGGTATGTTTCTTTCTCTTGTTTGAAAAAACTTTTGTGTTGAAAATATTCTTACTGTTATTGTATTATCTTATTTATAGTGAAACAAGTTGGAAAGAGGTTGTTAATAAGAGATTGCCCAGGGAAATAGGTAAAAGAAATTTCCATCCAAGATTTAATAACTGATCCATTCTCATCCTGGGTAAAGTCCATCTTATTGTGATAGAAATAAAGAGAAATAAATAAGCTTTCGTTAATGTAATAAAGATACCCATTGTCATTTCCAAAATTCTAACTGCTTTATTCATTTGGAAAAATTCAAAAAAAGATATATAGGGAATAGAGAAATTCCATCCGCCTAAGTATAGAACTGTTACAAATAAAGAAGAAACTAATAAATTTAGGTAAGAAACAAGATAAAATAAACCATATTTAATACCGGAATATTCGGTTTGATAACCCGCTACTAATTCTTCTTCTGCTTCTGGTAAATCAAAGGGTAATCTTTCACATTCCGCCAAAGAAGAAATTAGAAAAACCAAAAAACCTATAGGCTGACGCCAAAGATTCCATCCAAAAAAACCATACTTTGACTGTGCTTCAACTATATCAACTGTACTTGAACTGTTAGATAATCATAGTCGATGATAACATCACAGTTCCCACCGCTATTCCAAAACCGTACATGAAACCTTAAGCTTCATACGGCTTCTCTATGATCAGAAAAAGGAAAGGACTGTTTCGTTTTGGTATTATCCCGGGGGCGTATATAGAATTAGGTAAAATAAAATAAAATCAATTGGAAAGTCCTAAATTAGACCAAAGGAATTCCGTCTGCTAGAATAAGAAAAAGCGCTTCCGAATTGATCTCATCCTTTATAATAAAATGAAAATTTTTCTTTGTTCAGTAATAACTTAATTTTGGAATAAAACACTAGTTATAGGAATTCAAAAATGGAAAGAGTTGTGCATTAGTTCATGAGGAATTCCCTATGAATATGGATAGAGGAAGGAAATATTTGGAGTAAATTCTTTTTTTGTATTGCATTCCATATCTTTTGTCCTATTCTGCTTTCCCTGGGGAGGTGGTATTTAAAAAGAAAAAGAGGAATAAAGGGTTAATTCGTTCTTGAATAGCCATTTCCTTAACAAGTGAATGGGAGCATACTCTGGATCGGAATCTGAAGAAAGTACTACTTGATCATTTCCACGAATTTCAAGTCCTTATTAGGATTCCTTATTATGAGAAAAAATATCTAATGTCTTAGATTCCCCCTTTACTAATCCTTTATGTATTTTAGTGTTCCTAACCCCTCACTAACTTTTGATGGATTCTTCTTATGATTCGAAGTTTTAGTAATAACTAGGAAAATTTTAGTAATGGAATTCCATATCGCGAATCCTTTATTTTTGCCCGCTTCAAGATATGATGATGAATTAAAAAATATCAACCTTGGGGTAAAGAGTTTACACTGCTTATGTTTACTTCAACTTTTTTCTTGTACGTAGGAAACGAGATTTTTCTTTTTACTACAAATTCATAAGCTGTTTTGTTTCACTCATATAGCTATCTAGTTTAACTTATCAAAAATTTTAGAGGAAAAAGACCCTATTTTAACGAATCACACGTAGAGATATTGCTAGCACACAAAAAGTTAATGGTATTTCATAACTAATGGATTGAGCAGCAGCTCGTAGACCGCCTAAAAAAGAATATTTATTATTTGAACTATATCCTGCCATAAGAAGACCAATAGGAGTAATACTTGAAATGGCAATCCATAAAAAAACACCAATACTGAGATCGGCTAAAACAAAATGATATCCCAAAGGGATAACTAAAAAACTTAATAAAACAGATATGACTGCAATAGAAGGGCCAATGCTAAATAAAGGAATATCCCCTCGGGATGGCAGGATATCCTCTTTAAAAAGTAGCTTAGTCCCATCTGCTATAGCTTGAAGCAGTCCCAAGGGGCCCGCATATTCAGGACCAATACGTTGTTGTATCGATGCGGATATTTCTCTTTCTAACCACACAATTACGAGTACCTCTATTGTGATTCCCAATAGGAGGGTCAAAATGGGTAGAATCCATATCAGTCCATAGATTTCTTTTAATAATTCCGATTTTGAAAAAGAATTGATAGTTTCTGCCTCTACCCTATCTATTATCATTTCAACGATCAACTTCCCCCATAATGATATCTATACTACCTAATATCGTCATGATATCAGCCAATTTCATTTTTTTAACTAGCTGAGGAAGAATTTGCAAATTAATAAAACCGGGTGGACGAATTTTCCATCTCCAGGGGAAAAGACTATCATCTCCTATCAAATAAATCCCTAATTCACCTTTTGGAGCTTCCACTCTTACATAAAGCTCTTGTTTTGACAATTCAAAATTGGGCGAAGGTTTTTTACCAAGAAATCTATATTCAAAATCATTCCATTCAGAATTCTTTGATTTATTAAAGCGTCGAACTTCTAAATTCTCGTAAGGGCCTCCAGGAATTTTCTCTACAGCTTGTTGAATAATTTTGATGGATTCCCTCATTTCACCGACTCGTACTAAATAGCGAGCTAATGAGTCCCCCTCTTTTTGCCATCGGACTTTCCAATCAAATTGGTTGTAAGACTCATAAGGATCCACTTTACGAAGATCCCATTGTACTCCAGAAGCTCGTAACATGGGGCCCGATAAGCCCCAATTTACTGCATCTTCTCCACTAATAAAACCTACTCCCTCAACTCGTTCTAAAAAAATGGGATTCTGTGTAATAAGTTGTTGATATTCAACAACTCCGCGTAAAAAATAATCACAAAAATCTAAACACTTATCGATCCACCCATAAGGTAGATCAGCGGCTACTCCTCCAATGCGAAAGTAATTGTGCATCATTCGCATACCTGTAGCAGCTTCAAATAGATCATATATTAATTCTCTTTCTCTAAAAATATAGAAAAAGGGAGTTTGTGCGCCAAGATCCGCCATAAAAGGTCCAAGCCATAACAAGTGAGAAGCTATACGACTCAATTCTAACATAATTACCCTAATATAGCTGGCTCTTTGGGGTATTTGAATATTCTCCAAAAATTCTGGTGCATTTACTGTAATTGCTTCTGTAAACATAGTAGCTAAATAATCCCACCGTGTTACATAAGGTAAGTATTGTATAATACTTCGGTTTTCCGCGATTTTTTCCATTCCTCTGTGTAAATAGCCT